ATATCTCATCTTAAATCTTAACAATGGGTGAATCAATGAATGAAAGTAGGAGAAATGGAGTTTAACCCTCTTTTTTGGGGGATAAATCACTTCCCGAAAGAATCCTTCGTATTATTATTAGTAATTTTGAGTTCTTATTTTTCTATTTTTTATTTATATATTATGTCTAATATTATGTTTAACTATACTAGAATGTATAAAATGTGATTCGAATGAATGATTTATGAATGGACGAATCAAAAATTTCTATAAAATCATGAAAGATCCTTCGGATCTAGTCATACAATTCCATTATGTTGACAATTTCAAAAAACTGTTCATACTATGCTCATAGTATGATAGCGGTCGGGTAAGTATGCCCCCATCGTCTAGCGGTTGAGGACATCTCTCTTTCAAGGAGGCAGCGGGGATTCGACTTCCCCTGGGGGTAGGGTACTACGAAAGGAAGTGGATCATGGATTATCAATAAGCCTAAAGCGGATTCTTACTGGGTCGATGCCCGAGCGGTTAATGGGGACGGACTGTAAATTCGTTGGCAATACGTCTACGCTGGTTCAAATCCAGCTCGGCCCATTAATTCGCTGATCCATCCTGAGATAATCTAATCATTTGTCTTTCAGAAATGCCTGGTACAAAAGAATAAAAAAAAAGAGTCCAATTTTCTGCTATATCTCTTTATTTATTTGTTTTGTTCCCACAAATTCTAATCTTGCTAAGGATCTAGATTCATATCGGGATCTATAAGTATAAAGTCTAAAGAAATAAAGAAAAAAATTTTATTGAAAGATTGATTATCAATCGATTTACCAATAACAAAAGTATTACCAGTAAAGTAATCCCTGTCGCCCCCATTCAAGTGCTTACACATGCGGATATCAATATATTACTCGTGCCTCTTCTCTCTTACAACATGGCGATTCTAACTAAATAGAAATGGTTTGAATGAAATCATAAGAATATGTATGTAGGCTGTACACCTTATTTCCTTGGGATTGTAGTTCAATTGGTCAGAGCACCGCCCTGTCAAGGCGGAAGCTGCGGGTTCGAGCCCCGTCAGTCCCGACGAATCCAATAAATAGATCAACCCATCTTTCCATTTTCTGTGAAAGGGGGGACAAGACAAGGGGTAGAATCTCAGGGGATCCTTATTTTTTTTCTTTTCTCATCAAACAAATACGGGAATTTCCATTCCTTCAACTAACCCCGATTGATGGGAGGGAGGCGTATTCTGACTTCGATTTTGTGTACTCTAAATTACTAATTTGGATCTGAAACAATCTATCCCATTCAAACTACACACCGAGCTTTTGTTTTAATATATGTGTTCCAATACAGTACTAATTCAAGGAAAGAGTCCATTAATAAAACAAAGATCAAACAAGATACCAGCCCTCTTATTAGGTATTAATGGGAATCCTTTTTTCTTTCCTATTTTTTTTTATTTAAAGGTCCATTGAAGAAAGAAAAACAAATACTAAAAAAATAGTGAATTGGGTGGAATATTAAATTCTTTATTTAGACCGGGGCTCATCTTTATCACACTTCTTTGTCTTCCAAGAAAATGAAATCATTATAAAGAATGGAGTTTAGAACGGAACTCCTTCCTTTTTGATTTTATTTCGCTTATATTATTGTTTAGATTTGTGAACAATAGAAAAGAGAAGAGGAAAGGTGGTTAGATGATACTTCATCTCATCAGATGATTGTAAAAGGAAGACGTTAGGTTATAGAAAAGAAAGAATGGAAAAGAATAATAAATAAGCCATTCTTGATTGGATTGGGAATCCAATTTTGGATTCGGTATGGATAAAGGATCTTCCTATGTTATACTATTCAATTCTCGACGATGAATCGCTTTAATAGCTCAGATGTTGTTATTCATGATACTGATTCAATATCATCAAGATGGAATGACCATTGAATTTATAGGCGAAAGATTTATCATCTCTATGGGATTAAATCCCGAGTTATTTATTGGGAAGTAAAAAAAAGATGAGATTATGGAAGTAAATATTCTCGCATTTATTGCTACTGCGCTGTTCATTCTAGTTCCTACTGCTTTTTTACTTATCATTTACGTAAAAACGGTCAGTCAAAATAATTCATTTGAATGAAACTTGACTTCTTAGTTCTTATCAATGATTGAAGAAATAAAATGAAAAGGATTCCAATGTTGCGTCTTAAATGAGTGGACTAGAATCGGCAGTATTTTATGAGATCTGATAGTATGGCAGAAAGAAATATATGAATCCTTCTTTCTACCATACTATCTATTAATGTTATTGTAGTGTATTAAGGTTGTACTGTATTGTATAAAGATACAGACCTAATATAGTATAGATCAATCTACATCTATTTTATGTAGATATCAATTTCATATATTGCATATAGCACCCCAATTCCATTTCTTTGTTACATCTATTTGATTTGTATTGATTCCGATCAATCTGAAATAATCGAAAGGCAATTCATACTCTCACGGCTCTAATTCGTTTATTTGGGATTATTTCGTATATGAATTGCCGTATCTGTCGAAAGAATCAAATCATGAAGAAAAAATTGTATGGGGTATTTAATAAAAGAAAACTAACTAATCTTTAACATTCCTAAGAAGTAATTGGTTGAGCCGTTGACAGACGATCCAAGGAGTTCTATCTATGGGAATTTCTTCGGATTTCGAAAAGGAGTAGTAAACCTCACTGGTAACGCTCGAATCATATGATATGAAATGAGTCGGTAAAGCATAAATTCCATTTTAAAATAATAAAACAAGTGGTAAGTAGATAATATGATATGTGACTTGTTCAAGGTAAAGTTTTATTCGTATTATGCATAGTATCTTGTTGCACAACCACTATTACACTTAATAACGGAATGACTTTCTCTTTGAAAAGGAGGAAACAAATACAAATAAAGGGGTCCGTGAAATAGAAAATTTAGGAAGCATTTAGTTGGAATCCATTTTCCATTCATTTGACTTTCGAAATACGAGCATAGGAATCATTGAAATATCCGTTTAATTGAAAAGTAAGGGCATTATTCATATAATACATTTAATACATGACTCCATTCGAGTCCAATGGAATTTCGAAATAACAATATTTTTATTGAATTTCAATTTGATTTAAATAACGTTTTGCGGAACGATTTATAAAACAATTGATACAGTTTGATTCCTCAACTCAATTAGTAGTACTTCTAGAGTCCATTTCTCCCCCATACTACGAGTGAAAGGGAAAATGTAAAGACTGCCATTAAAGCAGCCCAAGCGATACTTACTATATCCATGTGAATTATGTCTCCAATTTCTCTGAATATGAAAAGGTTATTCCATTAGTGCTCACTAATAATAGTGGAATCCATAGCACAGAGTCAAAGGGGGATTCTGCTCCAACATTATTATTGATGAACCAATCCAATAAATCCACTTATAACAAGTTCCTATATGATTTCTAGTAGAATCGGCAAAGATTAAGTACAAGCAAAATATGTAGTGACATCCTTGGAAATATCGGGCAAGGGGGTTTTTGTTACTATAGAGCCTGTAGTAATAATAAGACTTATTCTTTCTTTTGTTGCCTTTCATAAATAAAAGGAAACTAAGGGCATAAAAATAGAGAATCAAGATAAATTACCATCTATTACGTACCTGTATTTCCCATTTGATCGAATCCTTACCATCGACCGATTGTTTCACAGAGATAGTCGGGAGACGGTCTATTACATTCTTAACTAGGGATTACTGAAAAGAAATTCTTTCTTTTTGCACTTTTTCTATCAAAAAAATTATCCATCCAATCTAATTCAAGACCCAGTCAGTAAACACTACATTAGTAAAGGGAATCGTAAGTCTTGATATCTCTTCCACTAACTAATACCTATAATCTTTCTTGGAATCAAGGATTTACTATTTACTTTAGGGTTTCGAGATAAAGTTTAGCGAACCCCCAGATGCTTAGAATAAAGCAAGTATCCATATTTTTCTCTGCGTCTAGTGGTGAATAATTCGGCGAATTATATCAGCATAACAGAATGGGGGATTTCGAGTCTTTTGTTGATCAGGCGACACCCGGATTTGAACTGGGGAAAAAGGATTTGCAGTCCCCCGCCTTACCGCTCGGCCATGCCGCCAAAAAGGTATACAAAATAGATGAAAATGCTCCCCACCTTTTTTTATTGTACTTGTATCGTGAATCCTAATCCCCTTCCTAAATACTAAATAAAGGAAATCCCCCTTTTTGATTGGATTGGATCCATCCTGATTGGATAGTATTTCAAAACACCCAATACCTAAAAACTCTTTTTTATTTAAAAATGGAATGCGGATTTTCAGTAACAAAAAACAAAATTTCGGACAAATTGGAACCATTAACTATTTGTTGACTGTGAATTCATGAAGGATTCTTGGATTTGAATCTCAAATTGTATTTCCTTAATGAGACAAGAAAATCAAAATTGATACATAACTAAATGGATTCTTCTCAATAAAAATCCTTCTCAATTATAACGACAATTATGAGTATATGTAAACCCACAACAGAAATTTTTACACAGATATCGAATCGGATTGGAATATGTAATATCATAATAATGGTAAAAATGGAATCGCTTTTGTTTTGCTATCCTATACAAAACTCCATTAAGTTTAAGTGGCAGAATTTTGTTTCCAGGAATGTTTTATCATTTTTGTACCTGTTGCAAGTTCTAATGCCAGGTTCAATTTGAGTAGAAAATTCGCTTCATTTTATTCCTCCGTTCATATGTATTTTATACATTACCATGTTATCTAGGGAGTTGGGTAAAATTTCATGTGATTCTGTAAACAGAATAGAAATTCCATCATTGCTAGATCAATTTATACGAATTGATGAAGAATGAACCAATAATGGAATGGGATTTTTTCAATAAATGGGAAATAAAAAATGCCCCTGGATGGAACTGAGGGAATGTCTACAATACCTGGGTTTAATCAGATACAATTTGAAGGATTTTGTAGATTC